CTGGTTTTATTGCGGGACAGCTCATGATGTTCATATCGATCTATTATGCGCCTCTGCATCTAGCATTGGGTAGACCTCATACAATAACTGTCCTAGTTCTACCGTATCTTTTGTTTCATTTCTTCTGGAACAATCATAAAAACTTTTTTGATTATGGATCTACTACCAGAAATTCAATGCGTAATCTCAGCATTCAATGTGTATTCCTGAATAATCTAATTTTTCAATTATTCAACCATTTCATTTTACCAAGTTCCACGTTAGCCAGATTAGTCAACATTTATATGTTTCGATGCAACAACAAGATTTTATTTTTAACAAGTAGTTTTGTTGGTTGGTTAATTGGTCACATTTTATTCATGAAATGGGTTGGATTGGTATTATTCTGGATACGGCAAAATCATTCTATTCGATCTAATAAGTATCTTGTGTCAGAATTGAGAAATTCTATGGCTCGAATCTTTAGTATTCTCTTATTTATCACCTGTGTTTACTATTTAGGCAGAATGCCGTCGCCTATTGTCACTAAGAAACTGAAAGAGAAAGAAACCTCAGAAACGGAAGAAAGCGATGTAGAAACAACTTACGAAATGAAGGAGACTAAACAGGAACAAGAGGGATCCACCGAAGAAAACCTTTGTTCGGAAGAAAAGGAGGATCTGGACAAAATAGATGAAACGGAAGAGATCCGAGTGAATGGAAAGGAAAAAACAAAGGATGAATTTCACTTGAAAGAGGCACGCTATCAAGATAGCCCAGTTTACGAAGATTCTGATCTGGAGACCCATCAAGAAAATTGGGAATTGGGAAGACTGAAAGAAGAGAAAAAGAAAATAATGAATAATAAAAATATTGACACATAATAAAAATACAAGAATAAATAAGATGAGATTCGTCCACCTCCCATATATTTTATTCCTTCGCCCATAAATAAACTTGCAACACCAATCCCATTTAGAATTCCATCAATTATATATTTATCAAAAAACTGAGTTAGCTCGGCTAACCCTCTTATACTCATGGTGAAAATCCCAGTATAAAAAATATCTATATAACCACGATTATATGACCAATTGTATATCATACCTTTTATTTTGTCCAGAATAATTCTTTTAGGACCTCTTTTGAAAAAGAAATTAATTAAGCCCAAATTTTTGAAAGATGAATAAATAGATCCATAAAAAATAGATGCTATAAATAGTCCGAAAAGAGCTATACTTACTGAAAAAAAAGCATTTGAAAAAAATACATACCAATCCTCAGAAGAATTCAATTTCTGATGAAAAAGGGTTGTCGATGGAGTTAACCATTTCGATAATAGATCCAAATCTATTACTCCTCCGTTAAAAGAAATTCCTATTGATCCAATGAACAAAGTGAATAGTACTAATATAAGGAGAGGAAATAACATAGTATTGCTCGATTCGTGAGGATACATATAAGTGTATCTATTTCTAAAGTAAGTACTAAAGTCTCGTATCTTACTTCTTACATTCTCGTCAATTTTAGATATATTTTTTGAAAAAAAACAAACCTTATTCTTATTCATTTTTGAAAAAAAGAAATTACTATTGACTTTCTTAAGTGTCCCTTTTCCCCATAGAGATATTGAATAAAACGAGCTCTTTTTTGTACTACTAAGACTACTATAATCTTGAAAATGAATGCGCAAATACCCATCAAAGGTAAGTAAATACATCCTAAACATATAAAATGCGGTTAATCCTGTTGTGAACCAAGCTATTAGTGCGAAAATTGGTGAGTACAACCAACTATCGTGAAGAATTTCATCTTTGGACCAAAAACAAGCAAGAGGCGGAATACCACAAAGAGAAAGTGTACCTAAAAAAAAAGTAATTTTTGTAATTGGAACATATTTTGTTAAACCTCCCATAAGAACCATATTCTGACTTTTCTCTGGTGAATATCCAACAATAGGTTCCATTGAATGAATAATGGATCCGGATCCCAAAAACAATAAAGCTTTAGAATAGGCATGGGTGATCAAATGAAATAAAGCAGCTCGATAAGAACCTATGCCTAGAGCTAACATAATATAACCCAATTGAGACATTGTAGAATAAGCTAAACTTCTTTTAATGTCTCTTTGGGCAAGAGCTAAAGTAGCTCCTAAAAATACTGTTATTATACCTACTAAACAAATGAGATTCATTATGTAAGGTATAACTATGAAAAGAGGAAGAAGGCGAGCTACAAGAAAAATCCCTGCTGCTACCATAGTAGCAGCGTGTATAAGAGCCGAAATAGGAGTGGGGCCTTCCATGGCATCAGGTAACCATACGTGAAGGGGAAATTGTGCGGATTTAGCAACTGCACCGACAAATAATAAAAAGGCACATAAAGTAGCAAATAAAGAATTGACCCCATTATTATGGATCAAGGTATTCACTATTTGGAACAAATCCCGAAATTCGAAACTACCAGTTATCCAATAAAATCCTAAGGTCCCTAATAATAAACCAAAATCTCCTATACGATTAGTTACAAAAGCTTTTTGACAAGCACTTGCTGCAACAGGTCGTGTGAACCAAAAACCTATCAATAAATACGAACACATTCCCACTAGTTCCCAAAAAATATAAATTTGTATCAAATTGGAACTAGTAACTAATCCCAACATTGAAGCATTGGAAAAACTCATATGAGCAAAAAATCTCAAATATCCTTGGTCATGAGACATATAATTGTCACTATAAATAAAAACCAGGATTCCAACAGTAGTAATTAGTATTGACATAATAGAAGTAAGTGGATCGATCAAGTGTCCGAACTCTAATAAAAAATCATTATTGATGGTCCAAGACCATAGATATTGATAGGTCAAACTCCCATTTATTTGCTGAATAGACATATTAGCCGAAAACCACATAGCTATACTTAGTAGTAAAACACTTAGGAAAGCCCACATACGACGAAGATCTTTTGTTGCTGTCGGAATAAGTAGAAGTCCAAATCCTATTGACATAGTAACTGGGAGCGGAAAAAGGGGTATTATCCATGCATATTTATATGTATATTCCATAAGAAACCAAATTGTTCTTTTTTCTTATAATTGTTTCCAATTCACCAATTCTGATCTCTTTCAAAAAGAACAAAACAATAAGAAAAAAAATATGAAAAAGATCAAATACAAAAATATAAATATTGGAATTATGACTTTTTGTTTTATTAAATATTTGAAATAAAAGTTGCAATAGGTTGGTCATATATCAAATAATGTGACCAAATAATTAGTCAAGTTTATTACTTAGTTATTAATTAACTTAAAATTCTAGAAAAGAAAGATATTTTTGAAATAATATGATATCATATGAGATTTTGAATAATTGGATTTTCCCTTTACATTATATTCTAATTATGTAAAATTATGTAATTTATAGATATATGATATATTTTTAGATTTAAGATAGATTTATTATATTTATATTTTTTATATTTATATTTTATATGAAAGTTCAGTTACAGATTTCTTTATCTCTTTCTATTTTTATATTTTTCTTTCTTTTTTTTATTGTATAATCTTTATATAGAATCTTTTCTTTTATATACTTTTATATACTATAATATACTATATATACTATATAGTTTACTATTTAGATAAATTAGATAAATATTTTCTCTTACTATTCTTAATATTAAATATGAATATTTGCAATATTGTATATATATGACTCTAATATTTTAATATATAATTATAAATATTATAAATCTATCTTAAATAATATGAAATAGTAAAATTAGATTACTTTTTTTGTATATTTTTTTTGTATATATTCTTTTATAAAACAATAAATAGAAAATACGTATGTAATTATTACATTATGCAAATATCAGAATGAAGATAGAAAATCGAAATCTATTTGTCTATGAAAATAGAATTATTTTCGAATATTTTTCTTTTCTTATTTCTTTTCTTTTATTCTTTTTTTTCTATTTGTATGTTATGTGTTATGATATTATTGAGGAAATTTTGAAATTTATGGAATTAAGTATAGTTAAGTATAGATAATGACTAAGAAAAAGTAATTTATTTTAAACAATATATGTCTTTCACATACAACGATAAAAAGGAGTCACCTACCTTTTAAATGGCAGTTCCAAAAAAACGTACTTCTATGTCAAAAAAGCATATTCGTAGAAATCTTTGGAAAAAAAAAGGATCTTTAGAGGCAGTAAAAGCTTTTTCTTTAGCTAAATCTATTTCCACCGGACAGTCAAAAAGTTTTTTTGTGCGACAAAAAAAAGTCTTGGAAAAAGATTAATTGACATGTTTCAAAGAACTTCCAAATTTCCATTTTTGAATTGGAAGACAAACGATTCAATTTTACTAATGTATTGTATTTGTATTTCACTTCTCCTTATTAGTTAGAGCTAGGTAATATAAAAAATAAGAATCTTTCTTTCTACTTGATTCAAAGTACTCAGTATTGTGTATTTTATTTTTTTTATCATTTTTTTTCTATTTTTTATAGTCTTTCTATATTTCTATTATATTCTATTTATCAAAATTTATATTGATTGATATTGAATTCGTGAGATGATTTTTTCTTTCCTATGAATTGTGCTTTTCTATTTTGAAAAGCACAATTACGATAGACAAAGAAAAATCTGAGTATTTCATTATACTTTATACTAAGGTGTTGGGTCTCAAAATCGTTATTATGAATTTTATACCCCGACTGAGAACGAAGCTTTTGAGTTCTGACTGTTCTGGATAAACAAGAGCTAGGTTTCTAGTACAGAAAAGTTGATTATTAAAACTGAACTTACGAAGATGAAGATACTAATTAAGTATTATTGATATTGAACATTTCCATATGAATAGAAATGCATCTTTATTCATTGTTTCCTAAATTATATTGAATATAGACAATTCAACATGAATTTACTATTATTATTTAAGGTAAGCCGCCATGGTGAAATTGGTAGACACGCTGCTCTTAGGAAGCAGTGCTAGAGCATCTCGGTTCGAGTCCGAGTGGCGGCATAAATAATTATTAATATTAATAATATAGACACAATAGATCTAATAGAATCTAAGATATTTAAAATATTCTATTTTAGATTTTATTTAATCCTCTCCCCAATTTTAATTATTTAAAAGGGACTCTTCTTTATGATATTTGCGACCTTAGAACATATATTAACTCATATTTCCTTTTCGATCATCTCAATTGTGATTATAATTCATTTGATGAACTTATTAGTTGACGAAATTGAAGGATTACGTAATTCGTCAGAAAAAGGGATGATAGCTACTTTTTTCTCTATAACAGGGTTTTTAGTTATTCGTTGGATTTCTTCGGAACATTTTCCCTTAAGTAATTTATACGAATCATTAATCTTCCTTTCATGGAGTTTATCCATTATTCATATGATTCCGTATCTTGGGAATCATAAAAATGATTTAAGCGCAATAACTGCACCAAGTGCCATTTTTACCCAAGGTTTTGCCACGTCAGGTCTTTCAAATGAAATGCATCAACCCGTAATATTAGTACCTGCTCTACAATCTCAGTGGTTAATGATGCATGTCAGTATGATGCTATTGAGCTATGCAGCTCTTTTATGCGGATCGTTATTATCAATTGCTCTTATAGTAATTACATTTCAAAAAAGAATCGATTTTTTCAAGAATTTTTTAAGTTTAAGGAAGTCGTTTTTCTTTAGTAATATGGAATATTTGAACGAAAAAGGAAGTGTATTAAAAAAGACTTTTTTCCTCTCAGTTCAAAATTTTTACAAATATCAATTAATTCAGCGTTTAGATTATTGGAGTTATCGTGTCATTAGTTTAGGGTTTACCTTTTTAACCATAGGCATTCTTTCTGGAGCAGTATGGGCTAATGAAGCATGGGGTTCTTATTGGAATTGGGACCCTAAGGAAACTTGGGCATTTATTACTTGGACCATATTTGCAATTTATTTACATACTAGAACAAATTCAAAATTGCAAGATCAAGGCACGAATTCGGCATTTGTAGCTTCTATAGGATTTCTTATAATTTGGATATGCTATTTTGGGATCAATCTATTAGGAATCGGGTTCCATAGTTATGGTTCATTCCAATTAATATCTAATTGAATAAAATAAACTACATGAAGAATACATAAAAAAATCGTCTGATACACAATGAAATTTTGTACGAGTTTTTGAGAACCGTTTAAATATAGGAATTATTCAAAAGGTTCTCAAAAACTTTAGATGTATTTCATTACAATTCTAATTAACCTTTCCCTTTTTTTTTTCATTGTACAACGAAGAATCGTGAAAATATGAAAGTCAAAGAATTCTAAGACTTTCTTTCCAATTAATGAATTTTATTTTATTTATTATTGAATCTAAAAAAAGAATTAGTATCTATAAAAATAATTAGATACTAGAACTTGTACCTTGTCAACCGATAACGGGAGAACGAAATCAGGATAAATACCAATTCCTATTACAGGTAAAAAGATACATATCGAAACAAAAAGTTCTCGTGGTCCAGAATCAAAAAAATTCGAGTTTGGAATATTGAATAGCTTGTATCCATAGAAAATCTGACGTAACATAGATAATAAAAAAATAGGAGTCAGTATCATTCCAATTGCCATTACAAAAGTAATTAACATTTTTGGCATGAAAAGATATTTTGGGCTGGTAATTATTCCAAAAAAGACTAAGAATTCTGCAACAAAACCACTCATTCCTGGCAATGCAAGAGAAGCCATCGAGAAACTACTAAACATGGTAAATATTTTTGGCATTGGGATAGATATCCCCCCCATCTCTTCGAGATAAACAAAACGTATTCTATCACAACTTGTTCCTGCTAAGAAAAAAAGTGCAGCACCAATCAATCCATGAGAGATTATTTGTAAAATGGCTCCATTAAGTCCCATGCCAGTTATAGAACCAATTCCTATAATTATGAAACCCATGTGAGATACGGAAGAATAGGCAATACGTTTTTTTAAATTGCGTTGACTGAGAGAGGTTGAAGCTGCATAAATGATTTGTATTATTCCTACTATCACCAACCAGGGAGATAATCTAGAATGAGCGTGAGCTAATAATTCCATATTGATCCGAATCAATCCATATGCTCCCATCTTTAATAAGATTCCAGCTAAAAGCATACATGTACTGTAATGTGCTTCCCCGTGGGTATCTGGTAACCATGTATGTAGGGGTATCATCGGCGATTTGACAGCATAAGCAATAAGAAAACCAAAATAGAGTATTATTTCCAATGCTGCAGGATACGATTGATTAGCTAATTTTTCTAAATCTAATGTTGGTTCATTGGAACCATATAAACCCATACCTAGAACTCCTATTAATAGAAAAATGGAACCTCCGGCAGTGCACAAAATAAACTTTGTAGCCGAGTACAGGCGTTTTTTTCCTCCCCACATGGATAAAAGTAAGTAAACAGGAATTAATTCTAATTCCCACATGATGAAAAAAAGTAAAAGGTCTCGAGAAGAAAATGATCCTATTTGGCCACTATACATTGCTAACATCAAGAAATAGAAAAATCGCGGATTTCGAGTAACTGGCCAAGCTGCTAAAGTAGCTAAAGTCGTGATAAATCCTGTCAGTAAAATGGGTCCTATGGAAAGTCCATCGGTTCCCAGTCTCCAGTGAAAATCAAAAAGATTGATCCATTGAAAATCCTCCTTCAATTGGGTTAATGGATCGTCCAATTGAAAATGATAACAAAATACATAGGTCATTAGAAGGAGCTCTAGTATACATATACATAGAGTATACCACCTATACGCCTTATTTCCCCTATGAGGGAAAAAGACAATTGAAGAACCCGCGAATATGGGCAAAACAAGAAGTATTGTTAACCAAGGAAAATAACTCGTGATAAAGACAAGATAAAATTAGACCATAAAACCCCGTGCTCGGGAGAAGAATAATATATTTTCTTTTCTCGAGTACGGGCTTTTGTCGGTAAAGAGGAATCAAATGATTCAAGTGGAGTTTTTTGTCACATATCAATAAGAAAGACCCATGCTGCGAGTTGTTTCATGCCATAAATAAACACGGACACTCAAAAAATCCGTTGGACAAGCGGATTCGCATCTTTTACAACCTACACAATCTTCGGTTCTTGGCGCAGAAGCAATTTGCTTAGCTTTACATCCGTCCCAAGGTATCATTTCCAATACATCCGTGGGGCAAGCTCGAACACATTGGGTACATCCTATACATGTATCATAAATCTTTACTGAATGTGACATTGGGTCTATAAATTCCAGTTTTGAGCACAAAAGATTTTCGATCTGGTAAAAGAAAATAAGAAAATGAAATAAATCATATATTTTCTATTGTAGACACCAGACGAATCAATGATTTATCGAAAATTGAAGAATCAATAGATTTTCTAATCTGTTTATGAGAAAGGGCCAAGATACTTTGATTTCCATTTAAATAACCATGAAATATGAGTTTACGAATTCAATTCATGTGAAATTTACTATCTTTCTATCTTTATATATGTTATATTTAATATGTATATATATACATATAGAAAGATTCTAGTATATAGAAAGTATATAGAAATATACTTAAGGTGATATATTATATATCAGATAATAAAATATTATATTCTATTGAATTCTAATTAAATTATCTTACTATTCTAATTCTATTAGATTTTCTATTAGAATATTCAGAATATTCTAAAAGTCTTATGTTTTGATTTATATGTGAAAATAGAATAATTATGACTAATTATTCAGCAAATTTGCTTGATTGATACGAGTTGATTTTCTGTTACGATGGATCGACGAAACAATAGCTAGTCCAATAGCTGCTTCAGCAGCCGCAATGGCTATAACAAAGATTGAGAAAATTTCTCCTTTTAATTGCCGACTATCAAATATATCGGAAAATGTGACGAGATTTATATTCACCGAATTCAGTATAAGCTCAAGACACATAAGTGCTCTAACCATGCTTCGGCTTGTGATCAGTCCATAGATACCGATAGAAAATAAATAAACACTTAGAAAAAGTACATGCTCTAACATCATTGATAAATTCCTCATCTATCTCGATTCATTTCAATATGAACGAACAAAAATTAAACCGATTCAGTTGACTAGAATAGAAGAATTACAGAACAAAAGAAGATATTCACAGTAGATTTCAATAAAATAGATTAAATCCATTTTCATTCTTTAATTAAAAAAAAAAGAAGTTCTTATTATATTATTATATTAGATTATTGACGAGCCATAGTAATTGCACCTATCAAAGAAACTAAAAGAATTATAGAAATGAGTTCAAAAGGAAGATAAAAATCTGTGGATAAATGAATCCCAATTTGTTGAACGTTACTTATTAAGTCCTGTTCTATAATCTGATTTGATCTTGTAGTCCGAAAAATTCCGGACCATGACGTATCTGAGATAGTAGTGATTAATGAAAAAAAAATACTTGTACAAACCAGTGAAGTGATCCTATCTCCAACGGTCCACAAATAGGAATCATTGGAATATTCTGAACCGTTCATGAACATCACAGCAAATATGATTAATACATTTATGGCTCCCACATAAATAAGGAACTGCGCGGCAGCTACAAAATAGGAATTCAATGAAATATAGAATAAGGATATACAAACAAGAACCAATCCCAATGAAAAGGCAGAATCGATGGGATTGGTAAGTAATACTACTCCCAGACCTCCTAATATAAGAACTGATCCCAGAAATACTACAAGAATATCATGTATTGGTCCAGGTAAATCCATTATGAAATAAAAGATAAATAAATCAGTCGAAATATTTCATGACCTTACTAAGGGTCCAGGAAAGGAACTATTTTTTTATATGATACCTTCCTAATTGAATGAAAAAAAATGAATATCATTAGATAGATAAAATAAAGTTATTTGGCTAATCCTACTTACTTCCAAATCTTAGTAATTGGTAATCGTTCTTGAACCAAGCAAGGGGTTTTTATTTTTTCATTTGATTTGTTGAATCCATAACTGTTTGAATTGTGTAATCTCCAATTATTGAGATTGGTAACCGACCTAAAGAAATTTGATTATAATTCAATTCGTGACGATCATAAGTGGAAAGCTCATATTCTTCAGTCATCGATAAACAGTTTGTTGGACAATACTCGACACAGTTACCGCAAAATATACAGACACCAAAATCAATACTATAATGAAGCAATTGTTTTTTCTTAATATCTTTTTCAAATTTCCAATCAACAATGGGAAGGTCTATTGGACATACGCGAACACATACTTCACAAGCAATACATTTATCAAATTCAAAGTGGATTCGACCACGAAAACGCTCTGATGTGATTGATTTTTCATAAGGATATTGAATAGTTACAGGTAAACGATTTGTATGGGATAAGGTAATTATGAAACTTTGTCCAATGTACCTTGCGGCTCGTATTGTTTGTTTGCCATAATTCATGAACCCAGTAACCATAGGTAACATATTTTAGATATCCATGAATAAAATTTATGTTTCTTTCTCTTGGTTTAGATAAGTTATGAATATAGAATATTCATTATTGTTTTCTCTTAATTTCTTATTTTTATTTATAGTTTATAGTGAAACAAGTTGAAAAGAAGTTGTCAATAATAGATTACCTAGAGAAATAGGTAAAAGAAATTTCCATCCAAGATTTAATAATTGATCCATTCTCATCCTAGGTAAAGTCCATCTTGTTGTGATAGGAATGAACAGAAACAAATAAGCTTTAGCTAATGTAATAAAGATACTAATTGCTATTACAAAGACTCTAAACATTTTATTTATTCCAAAAAGTTCAGTAAGAGATATGTACGGAATAGAAAAATCCCACCCACCTAAGTAAAGAACTGTTACAAATAATGACGAAACTAATAGATTTAGGTAAGAAGCAAGATAAAAGAACCCGTATTTTATACCTGAATATTCGGTTTGATAACCTGCTACTAATTCCTCCTCTGCTTCTGGTAAATCAAAAGGTAATCTTTCACATTCTGCTAGAGAAGACATTAGAAAAACTAGAAACCCTATGGGCTGACGCCACAGATTCCATCCCCCAAAACCATATTTGGACTGTGCCTCAATTATATCAACTGTACTTGAACTGTTAGATAATTATAGTCGATGATAGCATCACTGCTCCCATCGCTATTCCAAAACCGTACATGAAACCTAAGCTTCATACGGCTCCTCTATGGCCACAAAGAAATGTAAGGTAAGGACTAGTTTAGTATTATAGCTCTCCTTGGACCTTAGGTAAATACAATGTAAAGAGAAATTGGAGGTTGGAGAGTCCTCAATTCGACCAATAACATTCTGTCTGTTAGAATAAGAAAAAGCACTTCCGAATTGATCTCATCCCTTATAATGATATTATAATGAAAATAATCAAAAATTATCTTTGTTCAGCAATAACTTAATCCTTCAATCAAATACTGGTTCTATTCATAAATAGAAAGAATTGGGCATTAGTTAATGAATCATGATAAGAATTCCCATATGCATATGTATGAAGAAAGAAATATTTTCTTATTATTCCCATTTTATTCTTTTTTATTCTATTATTGTATTGCATTCTATTTGTCTTGTTCCTGTTCTTCTTTCTGAAAACTAAAAAAAAGGAAAGAAAATAAAGGATTAATTCGTTCTTGATAGTCATTTATTTAATCAGCGAATAGTAGCATACTCTAGATCGGAATCGTGGGGAAGTACTGCTTGATCATTTCTACCAACTTCAAGCCCTTATTATGATTCGTTTTATGCAAAGTTTTATGCAAAAATCCCTTTTTTTAATACCTTACATTATTTCCATTACTCATCCTTTGCGTACTTTGGTGTTCCTAACTGCCCACTTCTTTTTGATTGATCCCCAGTATAGTGAGAAATACAGTTGATCTTTTGCATCCGCTTCAAGATATGACGACTAAAAAAATAATCTCAATCTTGGGGTAAACAACTTATGTTTACTTCAATTTTCTTCTTGTACCTAGGGAATGAGATTTTTATTGTTTTACTGCAAATTGAGGAGCAGTTTTGTTTCACTCATATAACTATCTGGTTTAACTCATCGAATTGAAATGTTAAAAAAAAAAGATTTTTTTTATTCTTTTATTTCATATTCATATTTAAATATTGAATTATATGAATTCTATTTCTATTTTATTGTATTTCAATTCATTTTTTATCTCTTTTCTAGAAAAGAGATAAAAAAAAATTCATGTTCCAACGAATCACACGTAGAGATATTGCTAACACACATAGAGTTAATGGTATTTCATAACTAATCGATTGAGCTGTAGCTCGTAGACCACCTGAAAAGGAATACTTATTATTTGATCCATATCCTGACATAAGAAGACCAATGGGGACAATACTTGAAAAGGCAATCCATAAAAAAACACCTATACTGAGATCTGCTAAAACAAGGTGATATCCAAAAGGAATTACTAAATAACTTAATAGAATTGATATAAAACCTATAGAAGGTCCGACCCTAAATAAACGAATATTACCTCTAGATGGAAGAAGATCCTCCTTCAAAAGTAGTTTGGTCCCATCCGCTAAAGCTTGAAGAATTCCTAAAGGGCCGGCATATTCAGGTCCAATACGTTGTTGTATTGCTGCAGATATTTTTCTTTCTAACCACACAATGACTAATACTCCCATTGTGATTACTAAGACAAGGGTTAAAATGGGGACAAAAATCCATATGAGCCCATAGACTTCTTTTAAGGATTCTAATCTATAAAAAGAATGAATAGTTTGTACTTCTGTCGTATCAATTATCATTTCAACGATCAACTTCTCCCATAATGATATCTATACTACCTAGTATCGTCATGATATCAGCCAATTTCATTCTTTTAACTAGCTGGGGAAGAATTTGCAAATTGATGAAACCGGGTGGACGAATTTTCCATCTCCAGGGGAAAACACTATTATCTCCTATTAAATAAATTCCTAATTCTCCTTTTGGGGCCTCTACCCTTACATAAAGTTCTTGTTTTAACAATTCAAAATTGGGTGAAAGTTTTTTAGTAATAAATCTATATTCAAAATTATTCCATTCGGAATTCTTTGTCCTATGAAAACGCCGGTTTTCTAAATTCTCATAAGGTCCTCCAGGAATTCCTTCTAGAGCCTGTTGAATTATTTTTATGGATTCTTGCATTTCACCGATTCTTACTAAATAACGAGCTAATGTATCGCCTTCTTTTTGCCATTTGACTTCCCAATCAAATTTATTGTAACACTCATAGCGATCAACTTTACGAAGATCCCATTGGATTCCAGAAGCTCGTAACATTGGTCCTGATAAACCCCAATTTATTGTCTCTTCCCCACCAATAATGCCCACTCCTTCAACTCGTTCCAAAAAAATGGGATTTCGCGTAATGAGTTTTTGATACTCAACAACTTCTGTTAAAAAATAATCACAGAAATCAAAACATTTATCTATCCAGCCATAAGGTAAATCCGCAGCTACTCCTCCGATGCGGAAATAATTATGCATCATCCGCATACCTGTGGCGGCTTCGAATAGATCATATATTAATTCCCTCTCTCTTAAAATATAGAAAAAGGGAGTCTGTGCACCGATATCGGCCATAAAAGGGCCAAGCCATAACAAATGGGAGGCTATACGGCTCAGCTCCAGCATAATAACTCTGATATAACTGGCCCTTTTAGGCACTTGAACACTTTCCAGTCGTTCTGGTGCATTTACTGTTATTGCTTCTGTGAACATAGTAGCTAAATAATCCCAACGTGTTACATAAGGCAAATATTGTATAATTGTTCGGTTCTCCGCTATTTTTTCCATCCCTCTGTGTAAATAGCCTAATATAGGTTCACAGTCAATAACATCTTCACCATCCAGAGTAACGATCAGCCGAAGAACACCATGCATTGATGGGTGGTGAGGGCCCATATTAACTATTAGAAAATTTTTTCTTGTAACCGGTACAGTCATATTTTTTTCCTTAATTCATTATTTCATGAATTTCTTAAAATGTAAAATATAAAAAAAATAATAACTGAACTAATAAAAAAATAATTAAAAAAGAACAAGGATAATAATAAGAAAATAATAAGAAACTCAAAGAATAAATTCAAAATTAATTAACGAGTTTTTGGTTCCCGAATATCTAACTGATCCATTAATTTCTTATAACGCACTTTATTTTTCTTTGACAAATAAGTCAATAATCGTTGACGTTTTCCCAGAATTATTCGTAGACCCCTTTGCGATAAAAAATCTCTTTTGTGCAATTCTAAATGTGAAGTAAGTCTCCGTATCTTACTGGTGAAATGGAATACTTGAAATTCAACAGACCCACTATTTTCTTCTTTTTCTTCTTGTGTAATAACTGAGATGAATGAATTTTTGACCATAAATTTAAATTTCTATCTTTCTTTTCTGTGAATTTTACCAATCAGGAAAAATAATAATATTTATTATGCCAGTTATTTTCATCTAGTATACATCAAAATTGGATTTCATTTATATACTACTTTGGGTTTTTCTTTATGTGGTTTATGTTTTTATGTTTTGTATATTTGGATCAAATATACAAAACATATATGTATTCACGAAAGAGAACACTTTCTTTTTTTACTTAAAAGGATTCCGCTCTTCCTAGCGAAAATTGATACACTATGAAATCAGTATCATGTATTAGAATATTACACAGTGTATATTTTTTGGCTTTCATCTACCGAATATGTTACACGATATGTAGGAAATCCACTATAAATTTTTTTCATTTTTCATTGGAATTGAATTAATTCTGAATTGTGAATACATATGTATTCTTGACATACTGAAACGACTGCTGTTATTGGTATCAAACCAATAGCGATTCATACAAGCTACATCTTCTAATCGATAATTGGGCCAAAGAAAAAATTTGAATTTAATGAAATTTTTTCTATCTGTATTAATATGTTTGTCCTCATTCAAAAATTGCCCACAGTTTATTATTTTGTTTTCATTGCAAAATCTTGGATTTCTATCCACAACATTAAAATTCTGGGAATTGAAACAAATTCGAATTCGAAATTCTCTACGACGTCTGGGAGATAGGATATTTTCAGGAATAAGTAAATCATAATGATTTTTGTCTCCACTCAAAAATATGTTGCTGTGTCGTGCAATGGGTTTTTCAAACCCCCTTTTCTCAATATATCTTTTTTTTGTGTATTTTTTATTTGTTTGGTGCTTCTTATTATCGACCAATGAAATATCCATAGTTTGATATATAATAGATTTTCCGCCCCTTCGTATAGATAGACAAATTGGTTCAATAATAAATATCCTATTTATTATCAATTCTGCAAGAGCTAGGTCCTTTTGAATCAGCATTTCGGCTAGATCTATTTCACCTCTTTGAATCGAAGATATAGCAATTTCCTTTGGATTTATCAGTCTAAGTAGGAGACAATATACCCTGATATTTTTCATAATTTTATTATTTAAGGGATCAGCCCATCTTAGTTGAAAAAGTAAATATTTTTTCAAAAAGAAATCTAGTTCCATTTCATTCTTGTTCTTATATTGATATTGGTTTTTTTTTATTTCTAATCTTGCGTAATCTTCTTCAACATCTTTTTTATTTTTTTGTTTTAGTAGATTCCATACAAGATTTCTTTGGACCTGTTGTTCGTTTTCTTCCTGCTTGAAATTTCCTAATTCAAGATCTTTTTTTTTATTAGATGATTTTTTTGAATTTACGTTAATGTTTTTACTTTTTTCATTTCTATAAAAATGAAAAAAGAGTGATTTGATTGGGATGATCCAAGGTTGAATTTTATATACATCAAAAAGTAGCACAAATTCTGGGAAGAACCAAGTTTCTAGATTGGATATAGTATCATGATTTGATGCGGTATCATATAACCTTTCTTTATTCATTCCCATGCAATCAAAAAAGAAACTTTTTTGATTGCATGGTTTGATCTCTTGATAAATTGTAGGATAAAAAAGATCTTTTTTTTCCATTTTTTTTAAATTATTAATTTCAGTCTTAGTATTTTTCTGAATCTTGATGCCAATATGTATATCGGTCCAGATATCAATATTTTTTATAAAACAAAGATGAAGAATTCTACAATCAAAATATTTTCTATCCAAATTTATATTCCTATCAATAAGATATCCTTTTTCTATATAATCATTACTAGGTATATTTACCAATACATAAAATGATTCAGGTTTCGATGTATTGAAATGATATGGAATTTCTTGGTCCCCATTTCTTTCTAATGTTGATCCAGAAATGTATAAATTAGGGAGGCATATATATTTATATGATAAAAGATCATATCTATAATGTTTTTTCCATTTGTCTTTTTGACTCATAAATAAATTTGCTGCATAGTCATTTTTATTCATGGAATAAATAAATTGGTATTTTTTATATAAATCCAATTGGTTTGATTCCTTATTTTGAATCATACAGTGTTTATTTATTCTATTTCGCAATTCTTTAGGTACTAATCGAGACCTTTTTTTTTGAGATAAATCGTATAAATCGTATTGATAATGACCTTTTAACCAGTTTTTCCATTCGTTCATTCCATACGTATGAATTTTATTATGTCTTGATTTGGAATTAAATATTCCATGTATCATACAATAGTCTTTTAAATTATTCTTAAAAAAAGGATAGCTCCCTTCATATTGAAGTACAGGTCTTAAATGATACTTATTAAGTAATTGGTTTTGTGATATTTTGTAAAAAACATATGCTTGGGACAGGGAAGAGAAGTTCCAATAAGTATTGGAATTTTGATTGATATTCTTAGTATTATCAGTATTTGAAAACAATTTTTTTATAGTCAAAATAAAATTCATTGTATTTTGATTTGTTTCATCAATTCTTTCTTGTTCTTGATTTATTTTATTTTTGTAAATGGATTTATTAAAGATCTTTTTTGTTGATTCAAAAAAAAGTTGTGCATTGATCTTAGAAACGGTAATGGTACATAGCAAAATATCTATGTATATTTTTTCAATGAATGATTTGATAAAGTAGTGTGATTTACGCATTAATCGGATATTTTTCCTTTTTAATATTTTCCAAATATGTTTATGTGATCCCGATCTTTTATTATCATAAATTAGTTCGTTTTTTTTCTTGTATTTTGCGGTTCGTTCAATTTGATTCCTTATTTTGATTGTCTTATCAGAAAGATCTTTCATTCTTCTTTCTATTAGTGAATGATTTAACCAATTCATCGTTCGATTTAGAACGGACGATTCACGAAGAATCTTATTATTTCTTTTGAAATCTTTTTTGTTTTCGTTCGGTTCATATACTTTTTCTTTCCTCAATTCAAATAAGAAATTTGGATTTACTTTCTCCAGTTTTTTCATTATTAGTTTGATAACTCGAACTATTTTGATGACTCCCTTTTTTTTTTCTTTTCTAACTTTTATAAAGGGTTTTCTTTTTTTATTTAAAGATTTTAGAACTTGTAAAAATTCCTTTTTCACCTTTTTTTTTCTTTTTTGTAGTTCTTTATAAATAGGTTCAAAAAAAAAAGGTCGTTTTCGGGGAGAACCAAAGGGAAGTTCCGCTTCCATTCCCCAGACTGTTAAAAAACAAAAATTTGTTTTTTTCCCTTTTTTTTTCATTAGATCTCTATGATAAGATCGTGCCTTAGATTTTCTCCAAGGTTTTAGACAGAAAGGATATAGAATCTTTATCTGAATACCATCTATTAACCAATCTTGGGGAAACTCTTTTTCTGATAATTGAACACCATTATAGGTGCATTTAATATGCATTTCTCTATTCCATTCCTTAAAATCCTCGTCCCACTCGGGAACTTGGAATAATAACATACGGAAAATATTTTTGGCTATTATCAATGAAGGTAATATAATGTTTTTTCTAAGAAAAGCTTGGGTTACTAACATCAAGCCTCTTATTACTTGAGTAAATATAAAGGTATCCCAAGCTTCTGATATTTCTATTTGTTCATTTTTATATATTTTTTCCTCTTTCTCCTTTTCTTCTTTTGTATCTTCATTTTCGAAATAGGAAATTTTTAGTTCTGATTCTTGTTCTCTGCCCATCCAATTCCTAAAAATGAGATTCTTCATTTCGTTGATATCAAAAAACGAAAAAAAAGATGTTTTGTCTAGACGATCCAAAAAAAGGGGGGAATGTACATTTACTTGAAAGAGGTTCCAAATAACTGTTTTACGTCTTTGAGCGCGCATGGATCCTTTGATTAGATTGCGGCGAAAATCCGATTGTTTTGAGTAACGTATCAAAGACACCTCTTCCTCTTCCATTTGATCATCATTTTTATCAGTGTTACTAATATTCTGAATACTATAAATAGAAAAAAAATTGGTATTCTGATCATTATCGTTAGAAATTATAACACGTCTGGCTCTTCTTGAATGAATCGCAAAATCTTCTTCCTCCAATGCTTCTTCATTTTCTTCTTCCTCTTCTTCCAACAAATTCTCGGTTAATTTGTATGACCATCGAGAAACCTTTTTACTGAGTTCTTCTATTCTAATTCCAACAGATTCCTTTTTCATTTTTTTTTGATCTTTTGTATGTGTTGTAATTACATCAAATACAAATTGCAAATATTTTGCTTGACTTTCTGAATCAATTCCTTTTTCTTCTGTAGAATTCAAAAATGATTGAGGGTGAAGTTTTACGGAATCATTAAGAAGTAGATCATGAATCTTATTTATAAAAAAAGATTCTACTAAATCTTCTGTATCTGTATAAGTATTCATGATTGTGCGTGAATAGAATTTTTTTCTCATTCCTCGATATGGTCCGTTGAAAAAAGGATCATATGCTTTTGGCAAGCATTTTTTTTTTTTTTCATCATCACATAATATGGTTCTTTTTTCAAGCATATCCAGACTAGGGGATCCCTCATTTTTTTCTAGAATTTTGATTCGGCTTCTCAATTCATTGTTCAAATTGCGCTTTTTTTTTTCATTAGTATAAATCCAAGAATCATAAAGATCTTCGTCATATAGTTTTTCTATTATGTACAAAGAAATTCTTCGTTCTAGCATTTTTGAAAAAGTTGATAAACTGGGCGGATATGTAAAGGATATTTTTTGTTTCCCATCACTTGTACATGTAAAAAAAAAAAATTGTGACATTTCATTGCGTAAAGCATTTTCTAATTTAGAATTTTTTATATATCGTAATGGACGATTCCATCGTTTATAATCGAAAAGAAAAGAAACAAAAGTTTTTTCAACCCACAACATTATTTTCTTTTTCTCTTCTTTCAGTCTTCCCAATTCCCAATTTTCTTGATGGGTCTCCAGATCAGAATCTTCGTAAACTGGGCTATCTTGATAGCGTGCCTCTTTCAAGTGAAATTCATCCTTTGTTTTTTCCTTTCCATTCACTCGGATCTCTTCCGTTTCATCTATTTTGTCCAGATCCTCCTTTTCTTCCGAACAAAGGTTTTCTTCGGTGGATCCCTCTTGTTCCTGTTTAGTCTCCTTCATTTCGTAAGTTGTTTCTACATCGCTTTCTTCCGTTTCTGAGGTTTCTTTCTCTTTCAGTTTCTTAGTGACAATAGGCGACGGCATTCTGCCTAAATAGTAAACACAGGTGATAAATAAGAGAATACTAAAGATTCGAGCCATAGAATTTCTCAATTCTGACACAAGATACTTATTAGATCGAATAGAATGATTTTGCCGTATCCAGAATAATACCAATCCAACCCATTTCATGAATAAAATGTGACCAATTAACCAACCAACAAAACTACTTGTTAAAAATAAAATCTTGTTGTTGCATCGAAACATATAAATGTTGACTAATCTGGCTAACGTGGAACTTGGTAAAATGAAATGGTTGAATAATTGAAAAATTAGATTATTCAGGAATACACATTGAATGCTGAGATTACGCATTGAATTTCTGGTAGTAGATCCATAATCAAAAAAGTTTTTATGATTGTTCCAGAAGAAA